CTTTTCATACCGGTGGAGTATTCACAGGCGGTATTGCCGAGCATGTACGAGCTCCTTCTAATGGAAAAATGAAAATCAATGAGGATTTGGTTCATCCCACACGTACTCGTCATGGGCATCCTGCTTTTCTATGTTCTATAGACTTGTATGTAACTATTGAGAGTCGGGATATTATACATAATGTAAATATTCCATCAAAAAGTTTTATTTTAGTTCAAAATGATCAATATGTAGAATCAGAACAAGTGATTGCTGAGATTCGTGCTGAAACGTCTACTTTTCATTTTAAAGAGAAGGTACGAAAACATATTTATTCTGAATCAGAGGGAGAAATGCACTGGAGTACCGATGTCCACCATGCACCTGAATATACATATGGTAATGTTCATCTATTATCAAAAACAAGTCATTTATGGATATTAGCAGGAGGTCCGTCCAGATCTAGTAGAGTGTCTTTTTCGCTCCACAAGGATCAAGATCAAATAAATGTTCATTCTTTTTTTGTCGAAGAAAGATATATCTCTGACCTATTAATGACTAATTGTTTGTTGGATACTTCTGGTAAAAAAGATAAGAAAATTCTTGATTATTCAACAAGACCTCATCAAACGATATCTAATGGTTATTGGAATTTCATATATCCTTCTATTATCCAAGGTAATTCTTATTTCTTGGCGAAAAAGCGAAGAAATAGATTCATCATTCCATTACAATATGATCAAGAGCGAGAGAAAGAGCTAATACCCTGTTTTGGTATTTCAATCGAAATACCAAAACAGGGTATTTTACGTAGAAAAGGTATTCTTGCTTATTTTGATGATCCACGATACAGAAGAAGCAATTCGGGAATTACTAAATATGGGACCGTAGAGGTCAATTCAATCATAAAAAAAGAGGATTTGGCTGAGTATAGAGGATCAAAAGAATTTAGTCCGAAATACCAAATGAAAGTGGATCGGTTTTTTTTCATTCTCGAAGAAGTGCATATTTTACCCGGATCCTCGTTGATAATGGTCCGGAACAATAGTATCATTGGAGTAGATACACAACTCGCCTTAAATACAAGAAGTCGAGTAGGTGGATTAGTCCGAGTGGAGAGAAAAAAAAAAAATATTGAACTCAAAATCTTTTCCGGAGATATTTATTTTCCTGGAGAGGCAGATAAGATATCTAGGCACAGCGGCATTTTAATACCACCGGAAACAGAAAAAAAAAATTCGAATTCTAAGGAATCAAAAAAATGGAAAAATTGGATCCATGTCCAACGGATCACACTTACCAAGAAAAAGTATTTTGTTTCGGTTCGACCCGTAGTCACATATGAAATAGCTGATGGCATAAATTTAGCAACACTTTTTCCTCAAGATCTCTTGCGGGAAAAGAATAATGTCCAACTTAGAGTTGTCAATTATATCCTTTATGGAAATGGCAAGTCAATTCGAGGAATTTCTCACACAAATATTCAATTAGTTCGGACTTGCTTAGTATTGAATTGGGATCAAGAACAAAATGGTTCTACAGAAGAGGTTCATGCTTCCTTTATTGAGGTAAAGGCAAATGATCTGATTCGTGATTTCATAAGAATTGAATTAGTCAAGTCCACTATTTCGTATACCGGAAAAAGATATGATAGGGTAAATTCAGGATTGATTTCCGAGAGTGGATTAGACCGTATAAATATCAATCCTTTTTATTGCAAGGCCGGGATTCAACCACTTACCCAGCATCAAGGTACTATTGGTACATTGTTGAATCGAAATAAGGAATGCCAATCTTTGATAATTTTGTCATCATCCAATTGTTCTCGAATTGGTCCATTCAATGGTTCGAAATATAACAATATGACAAAAGAATCGGATCCCATAATCCCAATTAAAGATTTGTTGGGTCCCTTAGGCAGTATTGTACCTAAAATAGTAAATTTCTATTCATTTCACTATTTAATAACTTATAATCAGATCTTAGTAAAGAAATATTTGCTACTTGAGAATTTTCAACAGACTTTCCAAGTACTTGAAGTACTTAAATACTGTTTAATAGATGAAAATAGGAGGATTTATAATCTCGATCCATACAGTAACATCATTTTGAATCCATTCCATTTGAATTGGCACTTTCTCCATCACAATTATTGGTTCGAGACATCTACAATAATTAGCCTTGGACAGTTTTTTTGTGAAAATGTATGTCTCGAACCACACGTAAAAAAATCTGGTCAAATTCTAATTGTTCATGTTGACTCCTTAGTTATAAGATCAGCTAAGCTCTATTTAGCCACTCCAGGAGCAACTGTTCATGGCCATTATGGAAAAATCTTTTACCAAGGAGATACATTAGTTACATTTATATATGAAAAATCGAGATCCGGTGACATAACGCAAGGCCTTCCAAAAGTGGAACAAATCTTAGAAGTACGTTCGATTGATTCAATATCAGTGAACCTTGAAAGGAGAGTTGAAGGTTGGAACCAAGGTATACCAAAAATTCTTGGAATCCCCTGGGGATTCTTGATTCAAGCCGAGGTAACCATAGCTCAAAGTCGTATCTCTTTAGTTAATAAAATCCAAAAGGTTTATCGATCTCAGGGGGTACAGATCCATAATAGACATATAGAGATTATTGTACGTCAAGTAACATCAAAAGTCTTGGTTTCAGAAGATGGAATGTCTAATGTTTTTTCACCTGGGGAATTAATTGGATTGTTGCGAGCGGAACGAGCGGGGCGTGCTTTGGACGAAGCGATCTCTTATCGGGCAATCCTATTGGGAATAACGAGGGCATCTTTGAATACTCAAAGTTTCATATCCGAAGCAAGTTTTCAAGAAACCGCTCGAGTTTTAGCAAAAGCTGCTCTACGAGGTCGTATTGATTGGTTGAAAGGCCTGAAAGAGAACGTTGTTCTGGGTGGGATTATACCTGTTGGTACCGGATTCCAAAAATTAGCGCACCGTTCAAGGCAAGATTCAAGGCAAGACAAGAACGTTTATTTGGAAATCAAAAGAAAGAATCTATTCGACTTGGAAATGAGAGATATTTTGTTACATCATAGAGAATTATTTTGTTCTTCCGTCCCAAACAATTTCCATGAGACATCAGAACAATCATTTACGCGATTTCATAATTCCTAAGAAAGAGCGGATTCTTTTACTTTAACTATCTCTATCTGGCTTTTAACTTAACTATCATCTTGTCTGAGTTTAATATATAAGTAATTAAAAGACATTAATGGTTTGTATCGTGTATCAACGGTCAATTCCCGGTAGAAGGTTTCATCGGAACAATTATTTATTTCAAAGTACCTCGTCTCTTAAAAAAAGAAAAAACAAAAAGGAAGTGTGAGGAAAAATGACAAGAAGATATTGGAACATCAATTTGGAAGAGATGATGGAGGCCGGAGTTCATTTTGGTCATGGTACTAAGAAATGGAATCCTAGAATGGCCCCTTACATCTCTGCAAAGCGTAAAGGTATTCATATTACAAATCTCACTAGAACTGCTCGTTTTTTATCAGAAGCCTGTGATTTAGTTTTTGATGCAGCAAGTAGGGGAAAAAACTTCTTAATTGTTGGTACCAAAAATAAAGCAGCGGATTCAGTAGCATCAGCTGCAATAAGAGCTCGGTGTCATTATGTTAATAAAAAATGGCTTGGTGGTATGTTAACGAATTGGTCTACTACGGAAACGATACTTCAAAAGTTCAGGGATTTAAGAGCAGAACAAAAGATGGGGAAACTCAACCGTCTTCCCAAAAGAGATGCAGCAATGTTGAAGAGAAAATTATCTACCTTGCAAACATATCTCGGCGGTATCAAATATATGGCGGGGTTGCCTGATATTGTGATCATCGTTGATCAGGAAGAAGAATATACGGCTCTTCGAGAATGTGTAATTTTGGGGATTCCGACGATTTGTTTAATCGATACAAATTGTGACCCAGATCTCGCAGATATTTCGATTCCAGCTAACGATGACGCTATAGCTTCAATCCGATTGGTTCTTAACAAATTAGTATCCGCAATTTGTGAGGGTCGTTCTAGCTATATAAGAAATCGTTGATTATGATTAAGAAAAATTAGTTAATTATTTTGGTTTTGGGATTTTATTTTATAGATTCGGTTACTATTCTTGTCTTGAATTAAAAAACAAAAAGGAAGTGTGGGCATATTGATAATATGTTATCATGTTATGTGATTTCTTGGTATCCTATGTAATTTTTTGATATCCTAAATATACAATTAATGATTCAAGTTGGTGAGTTGAGAAAGAGATGGTTGAATCAAAATAATTTCTTTTTTGAAGTTCAATTTCCGTTAGAGGACAATATGAATGTTATACCATGTTCCATTAAAACACTCAAAGGGTTATACGATATATCGGGTGTAGAAGTAGGCCAACATTTCTATTGGCAAATAGGAGGTTTACAAATCCATGCCCAAGTGCTTATCACTTCTTGGGTAGTAATTGCTATCTTATTAGGTTCAGTCATCATAGCTGTTCGGAATCCACAAACCATTCCGACCGACGGTCAGAATTTCTTCGAATATGTCCTTGAATTTATTCGAGACTTGAGTAAAACCCAGATTGGAGAAGAATACGGTCCTTGGGTTCCCTTTATTGGAACTATGTTCCTATTTATTTTTGTTTCTAACTGGTCAGGTGCTCTTTTACCTTGGAAAATTATACAGTTACCTCATGGGGAGTTAGCTGCGCCCACGAATGATATAAATACTACTGTTGCTTTAGCTTTACTCACGTCAGTCGCATATTTTTATGCGGGTCTTAGCAAAAAGGGATTGGGTTATTTTGGGAAATACATTCAACCAACTCCAATCCTTTTACCAATTAACATCCTAGAAGATTTCACAAAACCTTTATCTCTTAGTTTTCGACTTTTCGGGAATATATTGGCTGATGAATTAGTAGTTGTTGTTCTTGTTTCTTTAGTCCCTTCAGTAGTTCCTATACCTGTCATGTTTCTTGGATTATTTACAAGTGGTATTCAAGCTCTTATTTTTGCAACCTTAGCCGCGGCTTATATAGGGGAATCCATGGAGGGTCATCATTGACTAGTTTTTCAAATAATCTTTTTTATTATATTATTATTAAGTAAGCTTATACCAATTCATGCATGGTTCAAGATAATCCAATTGGTTGGGTAACATAATAACGTATGATTATATGACCTAGAGTTGTAGGAGAAAAGATGGGCGATATTACAGAATTCTAAAAAAAAGAAGGGTTGGGGAGGTTATACTAGATGTATGTAATGTCTATAAGCCATAACATAATATAATATCAATACATAATTATAAATTATATATAATTTATATTATTATTACTGTTTCTAGAATAATATTCTATTTCTATAATTTCTATTTCTATAATAATAAATAATATTCTATAATAATAAATAATATTCTATAATAATAACTTCTCCTAATCACAGCTAATCCTATAATCATAATCCTTATTATTTCTTATTATTTATTATCTTATTATTTATTATATTATAGAATTTGTTATATTCTAATATAATAGAAATAGAATTTGAATTCTATTCTAGTAAATTCTATAATAGTTCTATAATAGAATTTACTAGAATTTCAATATTTTAAATATTTATAATATTTATAAATATTATATTTCATTTTATTTATTTTATTTTTGATTTTATAATATATTTTATATTTATTTTATAATATATGGTTTTATAATATGGTTTTAATAGTTTTATAAATAATTTTAATAGTTTTATAAATAATTATATAAATAAAATTATATAAATAACAAATAATAATAAATAACAAATAATAATATAAAAATAATAATATTATGTTTATAAATAATTTATTATAAATAATTTATAAATAATTATTATGTTAATAATTATTATGATTATGTTTATAAAATATTATGATTATGTTTATCAAAAATTTCTTTAAATTGAGTTTCAAATAATTTAGTTTAAATTTTATTAATTTATTAATAAGTAGATTTGATTGATATTGATTGCAGCTCACACTGCATTTAGTCACACTGCATTTAGATAGATTTTCATATCAGTCCTTCTATTTCGTCTGTGATTGTGGATTGAATGAAAAAAGAAATGAACTCAAGAATAGTATAGTGTAGTAAAGAACGAAGAATTAAATGAAAGAATAGTTCGAAACAAAGAAATACAATAGCTAAAACTGTATGCATATGGATTTACAAAAACTCCATGATGGGTAGAAACTAAAAACGAGATAGTTCCGGCAATTCAGTTCAGTAATTTAGTAATATTATCATTTCAATTCGGAGTTTTTAGTTACTTTGACCGCTGGATCTTAATGATCAAATGAATAATAATTCATTGGTTGATTGTATCATTAACTATTTCTTTTTTTTGGTTTGGTGCAAGGAACTTACACTTACCATGAATCCACTGATTTCTGCCGCTTCTGTTATTGCTGCTGGATTGGCCGTGGGGCTTGCTTCTATTGGACCTGGAATTGGTCAAGGTACTGCTGCAGGCCAAGCTGTAGAAGGTATTGCGAGACAACCAGAAGCAGAGGGTAAAATACGAGGTACTTTATTGCTTAGTCTAGCTTTTATGGAAGCTTTAACAATTTACGGACTGGTCGTGGCATTAGCGCTTTTATTTGCGAATCCTTTTGTTTAATCCTAGAATAGAATCCTAGAATAGAAATATAAGTACCTTACGTTATTTTAACTTGGAATTTGGAATTGTCGAATTATATTAACACTTTACTTATAAATTACTTATTTGTTGAGACAATACCCCTGGAAGGACTGATTTGAGGATGAGGAATTACCGGATTTGCTTGCTTTCTTCCTTTCTGTCCTTAGCTTAGTATAATAGAAAAAGAAAACTTTTTTACTTTCTTTCATTGTTGGAAGCGTTTCAACAAACGAAATATTTATCAATTGATATCAAATCTAAGACCTAAGTAAAGGTAAAGTATCTTATTGGAAACTTCTTGAAAACTTAAAAAAAAGTAAGAAATTTCAAATAAATGAAATTACTAGATTTAATCTATTGCCATTAAATAAAGTGGAAATTCAATTAATATAATAAAAAAAAGAAATCGATCAAAAAAGGGCAAGCGAAGTGATACAAAAAGAACGGAGTTTTTTGTTAGTCCTATCCATAAGAGAGGAGAGCATATGAAAAATGTAATCGATTCTTTCGTTTCCTTGGGCCATTGGCCATCTGCCGGGAGTTTCGGGTTTAATACCGATATTTTAGCAACAAATCCAATAAATCTAAGTGTAGTGCTTGGTGTATTGATTTATTTTGGAAAGGGAGTGTGTGCGAGTTGTGTATTTCAAGAATAGGTTGGATCCATCCAGCTGCACTTTATTTATGGTATTTATTAGGAGAAATAGGAAAAAGGTGCACGATCTCAACGAATTACTTCTGAATTTATTCAGAAATCATATGTAAGAACCATAGCATTTCGTGACTTATTGGTAAATCTACTTTGATTCTCTATCAAC